TCATAGCTCTACCCTATCTTTTATTTCATTTCTTCTGCAATAATCACAAAGACTTTTTGAATTATGGATCCACTAATCCAAATTCAATGCGTAATTTTAGCATTCAAAGGATATTCCTGAATAATCTTATTTTTCAGTTATTGAACCTTTTCATTTTACCAAGTTCAATGTTAGTCAGATTAGTCAACATTTATATGTTTCGATGCAACAACCAATTCTTATTTCTAACAAGTAGTTTTGTTGGTTGGTTAATTGGTCACATTTTATTCATGAAATGGGTTGGATTGGTATTAGTCTGGATACAGAAATTGGTATTAGTCTGGATACAGAAAAAGAATTCTATTCAATCTAATGTACTTATTCGATCTAATAAGTACATTATGTCAGAATTGAGAAATTGGATGTCTCGAATCTTTATTATTTTTTTATTTATTTCCTCAATATACTATTTAGGGAGAACACCTACTTTTATTTTCAATAAAAAACTGTCAGAAATTCAAGAAAGAGGTGAAATTGATGAAAAAGAAGAAATAGGTGTAGAAAGAACTTCCAAAACGAAGTTAACTAAACAAGAACAAAAAAAATCTAACGTAGAATATCTTTCTGCTTCCCTTTTTTCGAAGGAAAGAGAGAATTCGTACAAAATCGATGAAAGAGAGGAGAAAGATATCTTTCGATTGGAAAAACCTCTTTTAAGGATGATTTTCGATTATAAACGATTCCATCGTCCTTTGCGATATATAAAAAATGATCGATTTGAAAATGCTGTAAGAAATGAAATGTCACAATTCTTTTTTCATACATCTCAAAGTGATGGAAAAGAAAGAATATCTTTTACGTATCCATCTAGTTTATCAACTTTTCTTGAAATGATGCAAAGAAAGACATCTCTCTTCACAACAGAAAAACTCTCCTATGATGAATTGGATAATCATTGGAGTTCGATTAATGAACAAAAAAGAAACAACCTAAGTAATCAATTTCTAAATAGGGCCGAAGCTCTAGATAAGGAATTTTTTGCTTTGGATGTACTCGAAAAAAAGATTCGATTATGTAATGATGAGACTAAAAAATACTTACCTAAAATATATGATCCTTTCTTGAACGGACCCTCTCGCGGACGAATCAAAAAGAGTTTTTTATTCTCAATCAAGAATAAAACTTACACAAAAAACTACATTTTGATAAATAAGATTCACGCCATCCTTCTTAATATTAATACTGATTATCCAGACTTTGAACAGAAAATAGATAGATTTGATAAAAAATCATTATCAAATGAAATTCGTTTTTTTTTTAACTTGATCAGTCAATTTTCTGGAAAATCAGTATCCAATTTCAATTTTAAAGGACTTTCTTTATTTCGAGAACATGAAAAGATGGATTACGAAGCTAAAAAAAAAAAAATGAAATTCTTATTCGACGCAATTCTAACTGATGCGAACGATAAAACAATTAGAAATAGAAAAAAATGTATTGGAATAAAAGAAAGCAGTAAAAAAGTTCCTCGATGGTCATACAAATTCATTGACGAAGTAGAATACCTGGAAAGCAATGGTAAAAGAGAAGATTATGAGATTTGTTCAAGAAGACCCAAATATGTAGTAATTTATACTGCTGACTCAGAGAATGCCGATGCTTATACGGGTCTCAAGGATACTGATAATTCTGATGAAAAAGATGAACTTGCTTTAACAGAGTATTTACTACAATCAGATTTTAGCCGAGACATAATCAAAGGATCTAGACGCGCTCAAAGACGTAAAACTGTTATTTGGAAAATCTTTCAAGCAAGTCCACATTCTCCTCTTTTTTTGGACAAAATTGACAAATCTTCTCTCTTTTCTTTTGAGATTTTCGAGCCAATGAAAATCTTTTTTCTAAATTGGATGTGGAAAAAGAAAAATACAGAATTGACAATTTCGGATTATACAGATACAGAGAAAAAGGAAAAAGATAGAGAGGAAAGGGAAAGAGAGATCAAGCAAATAGAGGAAGCAAAGCGTATGCAAGTGGCGGAAGCCTGGGAAAACAACATTCAATTTGGTCAAGCAATAAGAGGTTTTTTATTAATAACCCAATCGATTCTTAGAAAATATATTCGATTACCCTCATTGATAATAATGAAAAATATCGTTCGTATACTATTATTTCAATCTCCCGAATGGTCAGAGGATTTCAAGGAGTGGAATAGAGAAATGCATATTAAGTGCACCAATAATGGCGTTCCATTATCCGAAACAGAATTTCCGAAAAACTGGCTAACTGAGGGTATTCAAATAAAGGTCCTTTTTCCTTTTCGTCTGAAACCTTGGCACGGATACAGATCTAAGCTACGATCCCCTCAAAAGAAAAAGGATCCAATGAAAAAAAAAAAAAAACTGAAAAAAATGAATTTGGATTTCTTCTTTTTTTCAGTTTTCGGAATGGAAGTAGAATCTCCCTATTCTTCTTATTCCCGAAACCAAAACCGACGTTCGTTTTTTGATCCCATTTTTAAAGCACTTAAAAAAGAAATCAAAATTAGGAAAAAGAAATTGTTTCTAGTTCTAAAAGTATTAAACGAAAGAACAAAATCTTTTCTAAATATCACAAAAGAAAAAGCACAATTTCTAAAAGAAAAAAGAAAAAAATTATTATTATCAAGTCTTTTATTTATATTTGGATTGAGAAAAAGAAAAATATATGAATTGAATAAAATTCAAAAAGATTCAACAAAAAGTAAGAGTAATCCAATGATTTACGAATCCACCATTCCAATTCAATCTATTAATTGGACAGACTATTCATTGACAGAAAAAAAAATAAAAGATCTGAATGATAGAACAAAGAAAATCATAAAACAAATAGAAGAGTTTAAAAAAGACAAGAAAAAAGGTTCAGAGAGAAATATTTGGCAGATATTACAAAAAAGAAATGTTCGATTATCCCGCAAATCACATTATTCTTTTCCATTTTTCATAGAAAGGGTATATATAGATATCTTTCTATGTATCATTAATATTCCTAAAATCCAAATCAATGTACAACTTTTTCTTGAATCAACCAAAAAAATTCTTAATAAATACATTTACAATAATGAAGCAAATGAAGAAAGAAAAAGAAGTGGAAGTGATAAAAAAAATCAAAGTCTAATTCACCTTATTTCTACTATAAAAAAATCAATTTGTAATATTAGGAATACGAATTCACAGAATTTTTGTGACGTATCCTCTTTGTCACAAGAATATGTATTTTTCAAATTATCACAAACCCAAGTTATTAACTTAGATAAGTATAAATTAAGATCCCTTTTTGAATATCATGGAACACCTCTTTTTCTTAAGAATGAAATAAAGGATTATTTTTTTGGAGTACAAGGAATATCTCATTCCAAATTAAAACATAAGAGCGCTCCCAATTCTGTAATGAATCAATGGACAAATTGGTTAAAAGGTCATTATCAATACGATTTATCTCAGAATGGATGGTCTAGATTAGTATCCCAAAAATGGCGAAATAAAATGAATGAACGCCATGTGGCTCAAAATAAAGATTTAACCAAATATCATTCATATGAAAAAAACGGATTAATTCTTTACAAAAAACAAGAAATAGACTCATTAACAAATCAAAAAAAAAAAATGAAAAAACAATATGGGTATGATCTTTTATCATATAAATCTATTAATTATGCGGATAAGAAGGACTCATATATTTATGGATATAGATCGTCATTCCAAGCAAATAATAACCAAGCGATTTCTTATAATTGCAACACGCGTAAAAAAAAAAAATTGGATATGACGGATGATATTCCTATCAAGAATTATATAGTAGAAGATTCTATTCTAGATATGGAAAAAAATCTGGATAGAAAGTGTTTTGATTGGAGAATTCTGAATTTTTGTCTTAGAAATCAAATGCATTTTGGGGGTTCGATCGATACCGATTATTATTTTACGCTTCATCAAGAAATCAACCCATCCAATAAAAAAAAAAACCTTTTTGATTGGATGGGAATGAATGTAGAAATACTAAATTGTTCTATAGCGAATCGGGAATTTTTTTTCTTCTCTAAAAATCTTCTATTTTATAATGCATATACGAGTAACCCATGGATCATCCCAATCAAATTCCTTTTTTTGAATTTTAATGTAAATAAAAATGTTAGTGAAAAGAAAAAGATCACGGAAAAGAATAAAAAAGAATATCTTGAATTCGAGTTAGAGACTCGAAAGAAAGGAAAAACAGAATATGCAAGTCGACTAAATCTTGAAGCATCCCTTTCAAAGAAAGAAAAAGATGTTCAAGAAGATTATGCAGGATACGACATAAAAAAGGGTGTAAAAAAAAATAGATACACGAACAACATCGAAGCAGAACTTAATTGCTTCCCAAGAGGGGATTTGCTTTTTCAATTGAACTGCGATGATTCCTTTAATGAAAGAATAATGAATAATATCCAAGTATATTGTCTCCTGCTTAAACTGAAAAGAAATCTAAAAGAGGTTGCTATAACCTCTATTCAAAGAGGAGAACTAAGTCTAGATATTATGAAAATAAAGAATCAGAAGGATTTCACTCTTACAGAATTGAATAAAAATATGGAATTGGAATTGGAATTGATAAAAGAAGGAATATTTAGTATCGAACCAATTCGTCTGTCTAGAAGAAACCATGAACAATTTAATATGTATCAAATCATAGGCCTTTCGTTTATTCATAAGAGAAAGCACCAAATTGATAAGAAAATTTTGGATAAATCCATTAAGAAATCCATTACAAGAACAAGAGATCAAAAGCTGACTAAAAATAAAGAAAAAAAGAATTATGATTTGCTTGTTCCTGAAAATATTTTATCCGCTAGACGTCGTAGAGAATTGAGAATTCTAATTTGTTTCAATCCTAAGAATAGAAATAGTGTGCATAGAAATAAGGCATTTTACAATGAGAATAAAGTGAATAATTGCTGTCAAGTTTTGGCTACAAGTAAAAATCTTGATAGAGATAAAAAAAAACTAATTAATTTAAAGTTATTTCTTTGGCCAAATTATCGATTAGAAGATTTAGCTTGTATGAATCGCTATTGGTTTGATACCAATAATGGCAGCCGTTTCAGTATGGTAAGGATACGTATGTATCCCCGATTGAAAATTAGTTAATCTACATTTTTCTTTTTTTTTCTATTTCTCGTAACATATCTGATATGTGAAAACAAATAGATGCACATACGCATTGTCTTACCCTCTATTCTGAGGCACGATACTAATTCAATGATATATCCTACCCATTAGATCTATAACTGAATCTTCTTATTTGAAGTCTACAATTTTGCTTTTGTGAATGCATAAATATAGTATTTTTTGTATACCTATTTGAATTGGGTTGATTAATCAAAATTGATTTGAAAAATCAGGAACTCTTAAGAAAATTAAGATTATTGTATATACCAAATTGAAAATGAGTGTCATTATTATTACTGATCAATAAAAATATCTAGACTCTATAAAATAAAAAAAAGGGGGGAAAGACTTCATTTTTTTATGGTAAAAAAATCATTTATATCCGTTATTTCACAAGAAAAAAAAGAAGAAAACCCGGGATCGATTGAATTTCAAGTATTCAATTTCACCAATAAGATACGAAGACTTACTTCACACTTGGAATTGCACAGAAAAGACTATTTATCTCAAAGGGGTTTACGTAAAATTCTGGGAAAACGGAAACGACTCCTGTCTTATTTGTCAAAGAAAAATGGAATACGTTATAAAAAATTAATTACTCAGTTGGATATTCGGGAGCCACAAACTAATTCATTTGATAATTAATTTGAAGAGTCGTTTTGAATTATTCGATTTATTAGATCTTGAATTTTGATGAACTCATTTTTGTTTTAAGCAATTCATGGAAGAATGAATCGAGGAAAAACCTATGAATGCCCCAGCTACAAGAAAAGACCTCATGATAGTCAATATGGGTCCTCACCACCCATCAATGCATGGTGTTCTTCGACTTATTGTTACTCTAGATGGTGAGGATGTTATTGATTGTGAACCAATATTGGGTTATTTACATAGAGGGATGGAAAAAATTGCAGAAAACCGAACAATTGTACAATATCTGCCTTATGTAACACGTTGGGATTATTTAGCTACTATGTTCACAGAAGCAATAACCGTAAATGGACCGGAACAGTTAGGAAATATTCAAGTACCTAAAAGAGCCAGCTATATTCGAATAATTATGTTGGAGTTGAGTCGTATAGCTTCTCACCTACTATGGCTGGGACCTTTTATGGCAGATATTGGTGCACAAACCCCTTTCTTCTATATTTTCAGAGAAAGAGAATTAATATATGATCTATTCGAAGCTGCCACAGGTATGAGAATGATGCATAATTTTTTTCGTATCGGAGGGGTAGCGGCTGATCTACCTCATGGCTGGATAGATAAATGTTTGGATTTCTGCGATTATTTTTTAACAAGGGTTGTTGAATATCAAAAACTTATTACGCGAAATCCTATTTTTTTAGAACGGGTTGAGGGAGTAGGCATTGTTGGTGGAGAGGAAGTAATAAATTGGGGTTTATCAGGACCAACGCTTCGGGCTTCCGGAATACAATGGGATCTACGTAAAGTTGATCATTATGAATGTTACGAGGAATTTGATTGGGAAGTTCAATGGCAAAAAGAAGGAGATTCATTAGCTCGTTATTTAGTACGAATTGGTGAAATGGTAGAATCCATAAAAATTATTCAACAGGCTCTGGAAGGAATTCCGGGAGGGCCATATGAGAATTTAGAAATCCGTTGCTTTGATAGAGAAAAGGATCCAGAATGGAATGATTTTGAATATCGATTCATTAGTAAAAAGCCGTCTCCGACTTTTGAATTACCGAAACAAGAACTTTATGTGAGAGTTGAAGCCCCAAAGGGAGAATTAGGAATTTTTCTAATAGGGGATCAGAATGGTTTTCCTTGGAGATGGAAAATTCGTCCCCCCGGTTTTATCAATTTGCAAATTCTTCCTCAGTTAGTTAAAAGAATGAAATTGGCTGATATTATGACAATACTAGGTAGCATAGATATCATTATGGGAGAAGTTGATCGTTGAAATGATAATTGATACAACAGAAGTACAAGATATCAATTCTTTTTCCAGATTGGAATCTTTAAAAGAGGTGTATGGAATTATATGGATACTTGTCCCTATTTTGACTCTTGTATTGGGAATCACAATAGGTGTGCTAGTGATTGTATGGTTAGAAAGAGAAATATCCGCAGGGATACAACAGCGTATTGGACCTGAATACGCCGGTCCTTTGGGAGTTCTTCAAGCTCTAGCAGATGGAACAAAACTACTTTTCAAAGAGAATCTTATTCCATCTAGGGGAGATATTCGTTTATTCAGTATTGGACCATCCATATCAGTCATATCAATTCTAGTAAGCTATTCAGTAATTCCTTTTGGCTATAACTTTGTTTTAGCTGATCTCAATATCGGTGTTTTTTTATGGATTGCTATTTCGAGTATTGCTCCCATTGGACTTCTTATGTCAGGATATGGGTCAAATAATAAATATTCCTTTTTGGGTGGTCTACGGGCTGCTGCTCAATCGATTAGTTATGAAATACCATTAACTCTATGTGTGTTATCAATATCTCTACGTGTGATTCGTTGAGACAGAAACTTTTCCATGCTCCTTTCTTTTCGTCTTTATTTCTTTTCTTCTTTATAGGAAATTTATAGGAAAGGGGTAGAATAAATGGAATAGATATCCTGATTTTGGATTTTCATTATTTTTATTCGGAATTCGGATTGATGAACTAAATCAGATAGTTATATGAGTGAAATAAAACAGCTTCCATTTATTCATTATTCATTGATTTAATATTCTAATATTCTATAATATTCTCTAATTTGAATTATTAATTTAATGAAATTGAAATTCAATATCAATATATTTAGTAATAAAATTCAAAAAATAGATATATATTTATAGATATATATTTGTATTTTGAATATAGAATATTTCTATTTAAGAATAGAATAAACTATTTTAATTGAAACTATTTAATATAATATTAATATAAAATTCTTTATAATTCTTAATATCTTAATATATATATATTATTAATATATATAATATTAATATATAATAGAATATATAGATATAGAATGAATATACTATGATTTGAATTTCATTTGAATCTGCAGTAAAAATATTGAGTCTCATTTTCTATGTATAAGAATTAAGTGAAAAAAAGATTATAAACGGAAGAGAGCGTTTACCCCAAAATTGGTTGATTAGTCATCCTGTTTTGAAGCGGGCTCAAAAGACCAACCTTATTGAGTTTTCACTATCGTTTGTATGAATTACCATACATCTATTACCATAAGGGGAGATTGATAAAAAATGCGTGGATGGTTAGAAACACCAAGATACACAAAGGATTAGTAATGGAGATTATGTAAATTCTCCAAAAGAGCATTTCTGCATAATATAAAAAGAATACAAATTGGGGCTTTAAGTTGGTAGAAAAAATCAGGCAGTACTCCCCACAATTCCGATCCAGAGTATGCTCCTATCCACTCATTAAATAAATAACTATCAGAAACGAAATAATCCTTTAATTTTTTTTTAAGTCCCTTTTTGTTTTGCACATAAAAAAAAGAAGAATAGGAACGAAAAAAAAAACAAAAGAATAGAATACAATAAAAAAAAGAGGGATCCCTTTTGATTCTTTCTTATATCCATATTCATGGAAATACAATTTATGTCATAATTCATAAACTAATGTCGAATTTTTTTACGTAATCGAAAACGACGGGTTATTGAGAATTCTAAAGGAGTATTTTATTGAATTGAAGAGTTCAATTATTACTCAACAAATTCCAATTTTTAAGGGATGAGATCAATTCGGAAGTACCTTTTTTGTATTTCTTATTATAACAGACAGAATTCAATTGGTCTAATTCAGGACCGTCCAATGGATTTGAATCCTATCTATCCTAGGGATATATCAAGATAAATAACCGGCCCGGTCCCTTAGATTTATTTATGACCTTCGAGGAGCCGTATGAGGTGAAAATCTCATGTACGGTTCTGTAATAGCGATGGGAACAGTAATGTTATCACCGACTAGGATTATCTAACAGTTTAAGTACAGTTGATATAGTTGACGCGCAATCAAAATATGGTTTTTGGGGATGGAATTTATGGCGTCAACCTATAGGTTTTATCATTTTTCTAATTTCTTCCCTAGCGGAATGTGAAAGATTACCTTTTGATTTACCAGAAGCAGAAGAAGAATTAGTAGCAGGTTATCAAACCGAATATTCGGGTATCAAATTTGGTTTATTTTACGTTGCTTCCTATTTAAACTTATTAGTTTCTTCATTATTTGTAACAGTTCTTTACTTGGGCGGTTGGAATATCTCTATTCCGTACATATTTGTTTCTGAGCTTTTTGAAATAAATAAAACATGTGGAGTTTTTGGAACTACAATTGGTATCTTTATTACATTAGCTAAAACTTATTTGTTCTTGTTCCTTTCTATCACAACAAGATGGACTTTGCCTAGGCTAAGAATGGATCAATTATTAAATCTTGGATGGAAATTTCTTTTACCTATTTCTCTGGGTAATCTATTATTAACAACTTCGTTTCGACTATTTTCACTGTAAAAGATTGATATTCAATATTCATAACTTGTCTCAAACAAGAGAAAGAAACAAAACAAAAATATTCATAGATATTCACGATATGTTCCTTATGGTAACTGGGTTCATGAATTATGGTCAACAAACAGTACGAGCTGCAAGATACATTGGTCAAAGTTTCATGATTACCTTAGCCCACGCAAATCGTTTACCTGTAACTATTCAATATCCTTATGAAAAATTAATAACATCGGAACGTTTCCGCGGTCGAATCCATTTTGAATTTGATAAGTGCATTGCTTGTGAAGTATGTGTTCGTGTATGTCCTATAGATCTACCCGTTGTTGATTGGAAACTGGAAACTGATATTCGAAAGAAACGATTGCTTAATTACAGTATTGATTTTGGGATCTGTATATTTTGTGGTAACTGCGTTGAGTATTGTCCAACAAATTGTTTATCAATGACTGAAGAATATGAACTTTCGACTTATGATCGTCACGAATTGAATTATAATCAAATTGCTTTGGGCCGTTTACCAATGTCAGTAATTGACGATTATACAATTCGAACAATTCAATTCAAATAAGATTCTGTATTTATATTTAGATTTATATAATTTTATTAATAATATAGTTTATAGTTTCGAAATAGTTTCGAATACTCGTTCGTATAAAGAATTAGATTCGTCCTATAACTGTACCTAGATGAATTCACACTCCTTAGGATTTAATTCAATTAGGAATTTAGTATATAAAATTCTTTCCTGGTCGTATCAATAAGGTCATGAAATTTCAATTTATTTATCTTTTATTTTTCATCTAATGGATTTACCTGAACCGATACATGATTTTCTTTTAATCTTTCTGGGATCAGGTCTTGTATTAGGAAGTCTAGGAGTAGTATTATTTACCAACCCAATTTTTTCTGCCTTTTCGTTGGGACTGGTTCTTGTTTGTATATCTTTATTCTATATTTTATCAAACTCCCATTTTGTAGCTGCAGCACAGCTACTTATTTACGTAGGAGCTATAAACGTTTTAATCATATTTGCTGTGATGTTCATAAATGGTTCAGAATATTACCAAGATTTTCATCTTTGGACCGTTGGGGATGGAGTTACTTTGGTGGTTTGTACAAGTATTCTTGTTTCACTAATAACTACTATTCCAGATATATCATGGTACGGGATTATTTGGACTACAAGATCAAATCAGATTATAGAGCAAGATTTGATAAATAATAGTCAACAAATTGGAATTCATTTATCAACAGATTTTTTTCTTCCATTTGAACTCATTTCAATAATTCTTTTAGCTGCTTTGATAGGTGCAATTGTCGTGGCTCGCCAGTAAGAATAGAACTAGTAATATCAATCTAAATTCCATTTTGTTCTATTTATTTTATCTCCATTTCCTTTGAATTTTACATGTGAATGGGAAAGTGAAAGATTGTTTATGTTTAAAAGAATTTGATTATTCGACTTATTACCAATATCTTCTTTTTGTCTGTACTTGTTATATTCTCTAGTCAATCGAATCTGTTGAAGTGTTGTTCATATTGAAATGAATCAAAATTGATAAGGAGTTGGTCAATGATGCTCGAACATGTACTTGTTTTGAGTGCCTATTTATTTTCTATCGGTATCTACGGATTGATCACAAGCCGAAATATGGTTAGAGCCCTTATGTGTCTTGAACTTATACTGAATGCGGTTAATATAAATTTCGTAGCTTTTTCTGATTTTTTTGATAGTCGCCAATTAAAAGGAAATATTTTTTCCATTTTTGTTATAGCTATCGCAGCCGCTGAAGCAGCTATTGGACCGGCTATTGTTTCGTCAATTTATCGTAACAGAAAATCAACTCGTATCAATCAATCGAATTTGTTGAATAAATAGTATTAATTAGAAAAATGGGAATTTCGAATATGGAAATTCGAATATTTATCAATTCAAATTCGCATGTATGATAACGTATGATCATGTTTGCGAAAACGTAAGAAATCAAAGTATCTTGGCCCTCTGTTATGAATTGATCCAGAGGTAGATTGATTAGAAAAATTCTGGTAAATCATTGATTCATCTGGTGTCGAAATATATGATTCATTTACAAGTTTACTAGATCGAAAATTGCTGATGTTCAAAAATTAATAGAGCCAATGTCTCATTCAGTAAAGATTTATGATACATGTATAGGATGTACTCAATGTGTCCGAGCCTGCCCCACAGATGTATTAGAAATGATACCTTGGGACGGATGTAAAGCTAAGCAAATAGCTTCTGCTCCAAGAACAGAGGACTGTGTTGGTTGTAAGAGGTGTGAATCCGCCTGTCCGACAGATTTCTTGAGTGTTCGAGTTTATTTATGGCATGAAACAACTCGAAGCATGGGTCTAGCTTATTGATACGTTTCAAAAAACCACATACGAATACCTTTTTTTTACTGACAAAAACCCGTGCTCAAAATGGAAAAAAAAATCTTTTCCACTTTGAGCACGGGTTTTTCTGGCCCAAGTGTATCTTATTTTTACCACGAATTTTTTTCCTTGGTTAACAATAGTTGTAGTTTTCCCAATATCCGCGGGTTCCTTAATCTTCTTATTTCCCCATAGAGGAAATAAGGTAATTAGGTGGTATACTATTTTGATATGCTTAATGAATCTCCTTATAACAACCTATGCATTCTGTTATCATTTCCAATTGGACGATCCATTAATCCAGTTGACGGAGAATTATAAATGGATCCAATTTTTTGATTTTTACTGGAGATTCGGAATAGATGGACTCTCTATAGGCCCTATTTTACTGACGGGATTTATCACCACTTTAGCTACTTTAGGGGCTCAACCGGTT